ATGGCAAGAAAAAGTCTCATTCAAAGAGAGAAAAAGAGACAAGTATTGGAACAGAAATATCATTCGATTCGTCAATCTTTGGAAAGAGAGATAAGCAAAGTTTCATCATTAGATGACAAATGGGAAATTCATAGAAAATTGCAATCCTCACCACGTAATAGTACACCTACACGTCTTCATCGACGTTGTTTTCTGACTGGGAGATCCAGAGCCAACTATCGGGACTTCGGTCTATCCGGACATGTACTTCGTGAGATGACCCACGCATGTTTGTTGCCCGGGATGAAAAAATCGAGTTGGTAGGAAGAGAAAATATTCTCTTGAATATTCTTATGAGAATAGAAAGTGAGAATAGAAATAAAAGTCCCCCTATCCTTATAGGGGGATGGCATGTCCAATGCTTGTTTGGTATGTCAATTTTCGATTATCCTATCAAAGGATAGTGCGGGGTAGAGCAGTTTGGTAGCTCGCAAGGCTCATAACCTTGAGGTCACGGGTTCAAATCCCGTCTCCGCCAGAACAGAAAGAATATTTACAGTCTGGAAAAGATTATCCTCTCATTTAAGAATGGAATGAGAAGTAGGATAAATATATGAACACTACACGAGTTATTAATTATCCTATTCCATTACTTTGAATGGGCGGGTAGCGGGAATCGAACCCGCATCTTCTCCTTGGCAAGGAGAAATTTTACCACTCAACCATACCCGCTCTTAGTCATTCCGATATACACATATATATAACATATATGTTTCTATATAGATATATCTATCTATCTATAGATATGAACATATCTATAGATATAGATAGATATCTCATTTGTATATGTTTAGATACCATTTATGTAATAATGTTACATTATAGCGAAAGAACCCCTCCCTCGAACACTTTTATTTTGTTTCTTGGAACTTATACCAAATGCCCTTCAGAACTAGAATGCCATCTGAGTGGGGAGGAAATTCTAACCCGAAACATTTCCAATTTAAGATATGAAAGAATTAAGGATACCTACCAAAAAGACTAATCCAATCCATAATGATGCACCCGAAAATATAACATTTTTGTTACTTGACCAACCATCAGGAGAGGCAAGTACGACAGGTACACCAATCACTAGGAGGAATGAAATAGCAATTAATGCAAACACGGCCAATTGGAAAGCAATAGTCATGTTTGTGACCCCACAAGCTTCCGACGGGTGAAATGGACTATACCATCCGATCCCCATCCGGCGAAATTTTCCCCAAATGCACCATGGCCATCGAATTCTTATTCGGGCGTGAAGGAGGAGGGAAATTCTTTTTCCAGATGATCATGATAAAGAATCCTATGTCATATATAGGTATAGGTATATGTCATATACATGCATCAATCTATGCATATACGGTCATGGTATAAACCATATAGGCAGATATTCCCTGGGGGAGTAAAATAAAAATTATCCCCGGGAGAGATGGCCGAGTGGTTCATGGCTCCGGTCTTGAAAACCGGTATGGTTACAAAAAACTATCGAGGGTTCGAATCCCTCTCTCTCCTTTTGTTTGTTGAACAATTCAACTTATCGGCCTGGCCCATACCAAAAAGAGAATAGCTCGGCTGAATATAGCCGAGCTACAAGGTCAAGTTGGAAGGGGAGTATTTAATGATACCCCTATACCGATTGGGAGATGCAATGAAATTGAATCGATCTCTCTCTTTCATCAATTTGATCTCTTGTTCTAGTTAAGAGGGTTCATGGAAAGGACAGGTTCGAAATCACGATCAATTCCTTTCTCGAATCCTGCTGCAGCTGCACGAGCCCTTCCCGCATGCCACAAATGGCCCACGAAAAAGAAAAATCCTAAAACAAAATGAGAGGTAGCCAACCAACTTCGGGGAGATACATAATTTACCGCATTAATCTCGGTAGCTACACCACCCACGGAATTCAAAGAACCCAAAGGAGCATGAGTCATATATTCCGCCGAACGTCGTTCTTGCCAAGGCTGTATGTCTTTTTTCAGCCTACTCAGGTCCAAACCATTAGGACCCCTTAGAGGTTCCAACCAGGGAGCACGAAGATCCCAAAAGCGCATTGTTTCTCCTCCGAAGATAATCTCTCCGGTAGGAGAACGCATAAGGTATTTACCTAAACCGGTAGGTCCCTGGGCGGACCCCACATTAGCTCCAAGACGTTGGTCTCTAACTAGAAAAGTGAACGCTTGAGCTTGAGAGGCTTCTGGGCCGGTAGGCCCATAGAATTCACTGGGATAAGCTGTATTGTTGAACCAAACAAAACAACAAGCAATGAAACCAAAGACAGAGAGAGCCCCTAAGCTATAAGACAAGTAAGCTTCTCCAGACCATACAAACGCACGACGGGCCCATGCAAAAGGTTTGGTTAAGATATGCCAGATACCCCCGAAGATACAAATAGAACCTAACCATACATGTCCCCCAATTATATCTTCTAGATTGTCCACACTAACAATCCATCCCTCTCCCCCAAAGGGGGACTCGAGTAAATAACCAAATATAACACTTGGGCTAAGAGTCAGGTTCGTAATTTTTCTTACATCCCCACCACCAGGAGCCCAGGTATCATATACACCTCCAAAATACAAAGCCTTGAGCACTAGAAGAAAAGCACCAACACCTAGCAAGATTAGGTGAATACCTAAAATTGTGGTCATTTTGCTTCTATCTTTCCATACATAACCAAAAAATGGAAGGGATTCCTCGAGAGTTTCGGGTCCTATAAGTGCATGGTAAATACCACCGAAACCTAGAACTGCAGAGGAAATCAAGTGAAGTACCCCAGATACAAAATATGGAAAAGTGTCCACGACTTCCCCACCAGGACCTACTCCCCATCCTAGAGTAGCTAGATGGGGAAGTAAAATCAATCCTTGTTCATACATAGGCTTTTCCGGTACGAAATGAGCCACTTCAAATAAGTTCATTGCTCCAGCCCAGAATACAATTAATCCGGCATGGGCTACGTGGGCCCCAAGTAATTTACCAGACAAATTGATAAGTCGAGCATTACCGGCCCACCAAGCGAAACCGGTGGTTTCTTGGTCACGACCAGCTAAAGCTAGAGTTCCATTAAAGAGCGTTTCCACGGGGTAGAACCTCCTCAGGGAATATAAGGTTTTCATGAGGCTGATCCTGAGCCGCCATCCAAGCACGAATACCTTCGTTTAAGAGGATATTTTTTGTATAGAAAGTCTCAAATTCAGGATCTTCTGCTGCACGGATCTCCTGGGAAACAAAGTCATAGGCACGTAAGTTTAGAGCTAGACCAACTACTCCAATGGCACTCATCCATAAACCGGTCACTGGCACAAATAACATAAAGAAATGTAACCAACGTTTATTGGAAAAAGCAACTCCAAAGATTTGAGACCAGAAGCGGTTAGCGGTGACCATGGAATAGGTCTCTTCAGCTTGAGTTGGGTTAAAAGCACGGAACGTATTTGCACCATCACCATCTTCAAATAAAGTATTTTCCACAGTAGCACCATGAATAGCACATAGAAGAGCAGCACCCAATACTCCGGCAACTCCCATCATATGAAATGGGTTCAAGGTCCAATTATGAAACCCTTGAAAGAAGAGGATAAATCGAAAGATAGCTGCTACGCCAAAACTAGGTGCAAAAAACCAACCAGACTGGCCCAATGGATAGATCAGGAATACGGAAACAAAAACAGCAATTGGAGCAGAGAATGCAATTGCATTATAAGGTCGCAATTGTACAGATCGAGCAAGTTCGAATTGGCGTAGCATGAAGCCTATTAGACCAAAACCACCATGAAAAGCAACGAAAGTCCATAGACCACCTAATTGACACCAACGAGTAAAATCTCCTTGTGCTTCAGGACCCCATAATAGCAGCAGGGAATGTGCTAAACTATTAGCAGGAGTAGAAACTGCGGCGGTCAAAAAATTACAGCCCTCCAAATAAGAACTGGCCAATCCATGAGTATACCATGAAGTTACAAAGGTTGTACCCGTGAACCATCCACCTAGGGCAAAATAGGCACAAGGAAAGAGCAATAGACCAGACCAACCCACAAAAACGAAACGGTCCCTACGTAGCCAGTCATCCGCAATATCAAATAAATTTTTTTCTTCTTTGGAAGACTTTCCAAGAGCTACAGTCATAGTGATCCTCCTATTGAACTATTTCGACCATTTCCGAGCACCCTATATCATCAAAAGGTATACGATGGTTTGATCATCTACGGACAACAGATTATCCATCATCCCTCCCAAAAGATTCGGTTCCGAAGATTTCTTGTTGGCACACATATTTCACTTTCATTGAACCAAACCAATCCAATATAGGTAAATGCATGATAGCTCGATTCCAAGTTTTTCATATTAAGTTCCTATCTGATCTTCGAATAATCAAGTAACATCAATGAAATAACGGAGGCAGGTGAGCTTTTCTTTTCCCCTCAGTTCTTTATCAGATTCTATTCTCAATCTCTATTCCATTCAATATTTGAAATATTTAATTTATTATTCATTCTTTAACCCTCTCCAAGATCTTATGGAAAAATCAATAAGAGTATTTCTATCGATCCCATCAATCTTTATGTATATTCTTATTGCTATATCTTCGTCCGATACGAATGAATTTACAAGAACAAGAAGGAGTAAATGCTTTTCTAACCCATAGAACGAAAGGAAATAATTCCTAAGATTTGTCCTTTTCCTTCTCTTCGAAGAGAAAAAGGATACTTATCTATTTTACCATTGTAATAGAAAAGTTCAAAGTTCCTTTCTTTTTTTTTTTTTTTTTTTTTTCTCTTCTCTCTATATCTTAATTTCGATCTATTTCTCATTGGTGGAATAAGCAAAGGGAAATCGTTAATATGGGAATGTTTGATATATCGAGATAGAATTCAACATTCGTATATAGATTCTATTATATACATATGGATCAACCTATTCCTAGAGTTAAAGAGAAAGGGAATTCCATTTTGTCTGTGATTCAGAATACACTCCCATATTCATCCCTTTCCGGGGAGAGAAGATAATAACGATTAATTCGACGAAACATTCGATAGCTGAATAAGCGAGTTCGATCGATAATATCGATCAATTTTGGATAATTCAACGAAAAGATCCACTTTCATAATCTCCATCAAATCTCGGTATCAGAGTAGCTGATACATCCCTAACTTAATGGGTCAGATTCACTTACTTTTTTTTTTTTTCTCAGAACCAATATGAATATTCTTCGATTCCGCAAATTAGTCGGGGGGTCCTTATCTTATATGAAGAACGCAATATTGGTAGAAGGAACATCTCCTAAATATTACCTATCGTTGTTCAACGGAATGTATAGGTGGCCTTGCGCAAACACGAAGAAGTAATCAAATTTGAAAATCGAATTCTCAAATGGGGTTGTGACCATTTCCTGTTGGTATCTATAAAACCTTACCGGGTAGATTCTCTATTTCGTGATAATTATCTATTTCGTAATACATGTGGGAGTTCACGAACGAGCAATACAATAATGATATAAAACCACTGGCATAGAAAAAATTCTTCGGGCCATACTATTGACAATTTCACAGAAATTTGCCTATTATGACGATAGGCAGGCCCCTATCGTCTAGTGGCCCAGGACATCTCTCTTTCAAGGAGGCAGCGGGGATTCGACTTCCCCTAGGGGTACTATGGGAATCTTTCTCCAGGAATACTTATTTGGTATTCCAAACACTTTCAATTCATTGTTCCTGGGTCGATGCCCGAGTGGTTAATGAGGACGGACTGTAAATTCGTTGGCAATATGCCTACGCTGGTTCAAATCCAGCTCGACCCAATGCCAACTTTACCAACCCATCATCGATATGAAATATTCATGTCAATCTTCGATATTGATGGAAAGGTAACTGGTTATTGAATCCCCGATCTGTCTATATCTTTATATAGATATGTGTTATATAGATATGTGTATATATCTATATGGATATGGAACAGAACGAATGGGTATTTTTTAAATGAAAGGAAAAGGGATAATAGAAGGAAGAGAAAGAGAAAGATCAGATCTTTCATTGATCTGGCACTAATCTAATCTGTATTAAGAATCTGATAGTAAATGTACTGTACTGTGCACCTATTGGGATTGTAGTTCAATTGGTCAGAGTACCGTCCTGTCAAGACGGAAGTTGCGGGTTCGAGTCCCGTCAGTCCCGATCCAATAAGTTGATCAATTCCTCTTCTAAATCATCTGAAGAAGAATAAAAAAAAAAAGAATGGGGGTAAACGCATTTTGCGGTAGAAAAAACCCATATTCATCCATGTCTATAGACATCTATGTAGATATAGATGTGGATAGATATCCATCAAATCCAGAATGGATTCTCTAATTCTGTAACCATTTTGGTAAGAACATTTCATTCTCATGGTGATTTGTGACAACACAAACACCTATTTACCTCATGAAATATTTCATTCTCTGAACAGATATTCGTGGGAGTATAGAGAGATCTGAGAGGAACACAGAGGTAGTCTTCCCAAGTAATAATCTCGTGGAGGTCGGTCCCTCTAGATCATTCCTGATGATACCCAGTATACACCCCTCCATCTCTTTCCTGTTCATTCTAAAAGACATGTCTAATATTGTTATTATTCCACACTCGCTAGTATCTTTTTCTCATGACCAGCCATATCATAGATCCTTGAACACTGCAATTTTTAAGAATTCTCATGTAAGAATTGAATGATCCTTGGACTTCCTATTCAAAATAGTTTTTATAGTTCCTGGGTCATGGGTTATCCCCCCGGAGAAAATTTGAACTATCATTTCTTTGTCATGGGGAATTAGTGCAATTTTGGGTATCTCTCCTACTCGAATCGGGAGAACTGTCCGATCCATCCTTGTTCATTTCCTCGATCCGTAGGATCGATTCTCCATATATACATCTCATATTGGGACATACGGGGTACTGATAAAGATGTACTCTCTCCAATGATGTAGGGTTTTCCCTACCCAATTGGTCCTATCAAAATAGGAAATTGATCAGAATATGAGATTCTTAATACTATTCATCGAATCGGTCTTTATCCTACTTTTCTGTCTTCCGAATAGCAATTTGGATTATCATTAACTTCACCCGTTCAGGGTGATTCTTCCCTCATATCCCTACCATATCTGTAACGCTTAGGCCTATGTCCAATAGAATCTGTATTAGTGGCAAAATCTTATTGCATAAGTAAGGCGATAAATGTGACTATATGAGTTGAGTGGGACAAATATGATCGATTGGGAATCAAATTACTGGATCCGGTATGAATAAAGGATCATATTATGTTATACTCATTTCCATTGAGTAATTCATTAGATCCATCAGATTTTGCTATTCAAATTGATTCTATTCGTCCAATCTCATACTCCAGGGATTCAATCAATCACATTTATGGATCCTTAAAAGGGATTCATCATCTTTATGAGATCAAATCTCGAGTTATTGTAGAACGAAGTGAAAATGATAAGATCACGGAAGTAAATATTCTCGCATTTATCGCTATTGTACTGTTCATTTCAGTTCCTACTGCTTTTCTACTTATCATTTACGTAAAAACAGTCAGTGAAAGCAATTGATTCATACCGAATTTGAGTTTTTACTCATGACTAGATAAATTGAAAGGATCCAAATCCTTAATCTTAAATAGATGATAAGTAATAGGCGATAAGTTGTATTTATCAATTATATCACGGGGTATAAATTGATTCTGAGAATAGGTAGTACGAAAGAAAGGGTTATATAGCCCTTTCTTTCGTACTACCTATTCCGCATTGCATATATATCTATATCTATGGATATATCTGAATAGCATTTGTCCCTATGGGAAAAATTCTCTATTTTAGATAGAAATACTACATTCTATACCCTCTAATATATATATATATATATATATAGGATTAAGACCTGGTGCCGTAGCAGAGACAGGGCTAATCGCAATAGGTAGACTTCTATATGCCCTTTAAAAATAGAGACCTAATAGATACAGGGCAGAGATTTGATTCTGAACGTACTTTAAAAATATCGTTTTGGATCGAAGTTTAATATACTTCTATGGGGCGGGCATAGTGGATATGGAACTTGAAATGGCATGATAAAAATCATTCATATGGAAAAGGAATCTATGGTTAAGATAGCTCAATATGCTCCATATTTATCCGAGAACAGATCTGTATCAAATTAGATCAATTTGAAATTATCTGAGGAAAATGTAGACTAATTCATACGTTTTTGGTTTTGATTTCTGCCCTCTCTGTAGAACATGGATAGGTAGAACCGACCGAGTCTGACATGAGCCTAAGTATAAAGATCCTGGATATATCACAAAAAGAGGATAGGACAGGCGCATCCGAAATCAACCCAATCGATCTTTTCATTTCGAAAAGAAATTGATTGGAGAGAACGAGATTCTCGGTTCATTTGAGAGAAGAACTAGTTCATCAAAACTTGAGATTGAGGAAGAATCCAATTTCTCATAGGAAAAGGGTAAGAAATTGATTCTATTATGCATATCCCTTGCGGAAAGAAAGGGAAAAGAGTTCTATAAAAGAAGAAAAAATCGTTCTATAGAACGAATATTCAATTTTCGGGATAGGAAGAACTCAATATTCCTAGGTCCTTACGAAATCGAAGATATTTTCATTATTGAATGATTTGGAACAAAACGATTGATTGAGAATTGCATTAGATTCTTAGAGTCCACTTCTTCCCCATACCACGAGTGAAAGAGAGAATGTAAAAACTACCATTAGAGCAGCCCAAGCGATACTGACTATATCCATACGAATTGTGTTCTCTATTTACAAAAAAATTATTCCATTATCGATCACTGATGATAAGGGAACTAATCACAATAACGCAAAGTCGAAATTAGATCCTTTCCATTCCAAACGTTGTTGACGAGTCTCTCTGAGAGATCCATAGATTCACTTGTTCTTCGGAACAAGTTTCTATAAACTTCCCTTATTCCCACAGGTTCGTCTATTTATGACAGGATCAAAAGGCGATGGGCCACATTGGTAATATGGAGCAGCTTAAGTTGTCTCCAGAGGTGATATAATGGAAATCCAAACTCTTCCTTCTCTTTCGCTCTCTCCACCTAACCAGGCGACACCCGGATTTGAACTGGGGATAAAGGATTTGCAGTCCTCTGCCTTACCACTTGGCTATGTCGCCGAACCATTATGGAAATGTAATAGAAAGATCAAATACTATTTCTCATTCAATCTCATTATAACATTGAACAGGTGCTAAAGTCAACCACCAAGGAAATGTATCAGATCCTTTCTTCGTCATTCAATCTCATTATAACATTTGATAAGTGTTCAAATCAATCTTGTTCAATGGTTTGATCCATTTGTTCATATCTCCGTTTCAAGTAAATGGGAGTATCAAAGGACCTTTCCTCTATTCAATTATACGTATATCTGGATATAGGTAGAATTTCACGGGATATAGCGAACGAGATATACATTTTCGTCGGATTGATTCTTATGGATCAATAAGGAATAACGAAATAGGTTCTTTTTATGGACGGGAAACTTCCAATGCTATTAGATGAAAATAAGGGAACGTCTACAATCCCTGAATTTGGGAAAATACAATTCGAAGGATTCTGTCGTTTCATTGATCAAGGCTTAATCGAGGAACTTCAGAATTTTCCGAAAATTGAGGATACAGATCAAGAAATTGAATCTCAACTATTTGGAAATAAATATGAATTAGCAGAACCCCTGATCAAAGAGAGAAATGCTGTATATCAGTCCCTTACATATTCCTCTGAATTATATGTACCAGCAAGATTGATTCAGAGGAATAGTAGAAAGATACAGAAACAAACTGTACTTATTGGAAATCTTCCCTTAATGAACTCTCAAGGAACCTTTGTAGTAAATGGAATTTCCAGAATCGTGGTCAATCAAATATTACGAAGTCCCGGTATTTATTACAGTTCGGAACCAGACCAGAGTGGAATCACTCTATATACCAGCACTATAATTTCAGATTGGGGAGGAAGATCAAAATTAGAGATTGACGGAAAAACAAGGATATGGGCTCGTGTGAGCAAAAAACGAAAAATATCTATTCCAATTCTACTATCAGCTATGGGTTCAAATCTCGGAGAGATTCTAGACAATGTTTGCTATCCAAAAATATTCTTATCTCTCCTGACCGAGAGACAAGAACAAAAGGAATATCTTCGGTCGAAGAAAAATGCCATTTCGGAGTTCTATAAGAAACTCTATTGCGTAAGTGGCGATTTGGTCTTTTCCGAGTCTCTATGTAAAGAATTACGAAAAAAATTTCTCCAACAAAGATGTGAATTAGGGAAGATTGGTCGACGAAATCCGAACCAAAAGCTGAATCTTGATATACCCGAGAACGAGATTTTTTCATTACCGCAAGATGTATTGGCTGCTGTGGATTACTCGATCAGAGTTAAATTTGGAATGGGTACACTTGATGATATGGATCATCTAAAAAATCGGCGTATTCGTTCTGTAGCAGATTTATTACAAAATCAATTCGGATTAGCTCTAGGTCGTTTGGAAAATGCAGTTCGAAGAACTATACGCAGAGCAACTAAGCGCAAATGTTTACCAACTCCTAATAACTTGGTAACTTCAACTCCATTAACAACTACTTTTCAGGATTTTTTCGGCTCACACCCCTTATCCCAATTTTTGGATCAAACTAATCCATTGACAGAAATAGTTCATAGGCGAAAATTAAGTTATTTGGGTCCCGGAGGATTGACGGGGCGAACTGCTAGTTCTCGAATACGGGATATTCATCCTAGTCATTATGGGCGTATTTGTCCGATTGAGACGTCCGAAGGAATGAATGCTGGACTTGTTGCATCATTAGCTATTCGTGCAAGGATTGGTCATTGCGGCTCTTTACAAAGTCCATTCCATAAAATCTCTGAGAGATCGGAAGAAGAACATATGGTTTATCTATCATCGGGAGAAGATGAATACTATCGGATAGCCACAGGAAATTATTTGGCGTTAAATCAAGGGATTCGAGAGGAACAAGTTACTCCAGCTCGATATCGACAAGAATTCTTAGCTATTGCATGGGAACAAATCCATTTTCGAAGTATCTTTCCTTTCCAATATTTCTCCGTTGGAGTTTCCCTCATTCCTTTTCTCGAGCATAATGATGCGAATCGCGCTTTAATGGGTTCGAATATGCAGCGTCAAGCAGTTCCACTTTTCCAACCTGAGAAATGTATTGTCGGAACTGGATTAGAAGGTCAAGCAGCTCCAGATTCAGGAAGTGCAGCTATAGCCACACAAGGGGGAAGGATCACGTATATCGATGCTGGAAAAATCACTTCATCGGTTGATGGAGACACTGTAGGAACAGAATTGGTTACATATCAACGTTCTAATAACAATACTTGTATGCATCAAAAACCTAGGGTTCGCCGAGGGGAATATGTGAAGAAAGGACAAATTCTGGCGGACGGTGCAGCTACAGTAGGGGGAGAACTCTCTTTGGGAAAAAACATATTAGTAGCTCATATGCCATGGGAAGGATACAATTTTGAAGACGCAATACTCATTAGTGAACGTCTGGTATATGAAGATATCTATACCTCTTTTCATATCGAAAGATATGGAATTGTAACTTGTATGACAAGCCAGGGCCCTGAGAGAATCACTAAAGAAATACCTCATTTAGATGCTCATTTACTCCGTCATCTAGATGGAAATGGCCTTGTAATGCTAGGATCTTGGGTAGAAACAGGTGATGTTCTAGTGGGTAAATTAACACCTCAACCAGCAGAAGAATCATTGCGTGCCCCGGAAGGAAGATTATTACAAGCCATATTTGGTATTCAAGTGTCTACCGCAAGGGAAAGTTGTCTCAGAGTACCCATAGGTGGAAGAGGCCGGGTTATTGATGTGAGATGGATCCATAAAGAAGAGAATTTTGGTGATAATGCAGAAGTGGTCCACGTATATATCTTACAGAAACGTAAAATACAAGTGGGCGATAAAGTAGCCGGAAGGCATGGTAATAAAGGTATTATTTCGAAGATTTTGCCTAGACAAGATATGCCTTATTTGCAAGACGGAACATCAGTTGATATGGTATTAAACCCATTAGGGGTACTTTCACGAATGAATGTAGGACAGATCTTTGAATGTTTGCCCGGTTTAGCAGGGAACTTGATGAACAGACATTATAGAATAACACCTTTTGACGAAAGATACGAGCGAGAAGCTTCGAGAAAACTAGTGTTTCCTGAGCTCTATGGAGCTAGTGAGCGAACAGCTAATCCATGGGTATTTGAACCTAATCATCCCGGTAAAAATAGGTTAATTGATGGAAGAACAGGAGATACTTTTGAACAACCTGTTACAACAGGAAAAGCTTATATGCCGAAATTAATTCATCAGGTTGATGATAAAATCCATGCACGTTCCAGTGGACCTTATGCACTTGTTACACAACAACCTCTTAGAGGAAAATCCAAACGGGGAGGGCAACGAGTAGGAGAAATGGAAGTTTGGGCTCTAGAAGGTTTTGGTGTTGCTTATATTCTGCAAGAGATGCTTACTCTTAAATCTGACCATATTGGAGCTCGTCATGAAGTACTTGGTGCCATTATCACTGGAGGACCAATACCTAGACCTGGTACTGCTCCAGAATCTTTTCGATTGCTCGTTCGAGAACTACGATCTTTAGCTCCAGAATTGGATCATGCTATTATATATGAAAACGACTTTCAGATAGATAGGAAGGAAGTTTAATCAAAATGAATCAGAATCTTTCTTTTATGATCGACCGGGATAAGCATCAACAGCTTCGAATTGGATTAGCTTCTCCTGAACAAATCTGTGCTTGGTCCAAGAGAATTTTACCTAATGGAAGGATAGTTGGACAGGTGACTAAACCCTATACTTTACATTATAAAACCAATGAACCAGAAAAAGATGGATCGTTCTGTGAAAGAATCTTTGGACCTATCAAAAGTGGAGTTTGTGCTTGTGGAAATTCTCGAGTGATCGGAAATGAAAAAGAAAACTCAAAATTTTGTGAACAATGCGGAGTTGAATTTGTTGATTCTCGAATTCGAAGATATCGAATGGGATACATCGAACTGGCATGTCCAGTGGTTCACGTATGGTATTCAAAACGCCTTCCCAGTTATATTGCGAATCTATTAGCCAAACCTCTCAAAGAATCAGAAGGCCCAGTATATTGCGATGTGCGACTTGATCACAAATTCCGATTCTGCAGATCCGGAATAAGGAACTGTCATCCTATTCAATCTCATTGGGATGCCTTTAGCTCTGACATGTCTCTCAGGAGAAATAGTATGAAGCTCAGAATCACAAGCATCTAGAAGAGATGTTGAGAAAGAGGAATGGGTCCAGGGTTTATATATTCCATATTAAATTGCTATTAGACTTCGTGAAAAACACTTCTTTTCTTTCGTATAATGGAATTCAAGAGTCATTCTCTTTCATTTTGATCATCCCTGAATCAATGTATTCCGGACCAATTTAATCAGATATGGCTGTAGGAGTCTATTCATCGCATATATGCTTCAAATAGCATTGCAACCATCGAAGTAGAGCAAGGACCTAAAGGATCAAATGGAACGAGATACAGACAAGTAAATCCCTCATGAGTCTCAAATTCAAATGAATCGGAGGTATTTCCGAAATGTATCGTTGGGGGGAAAGGAGACTACTCAATAATTCCATCTTTATGCCGTAATACGATAGAGGAGTAGAGGAAAAATTCCACTTGGAACTTGAGTAAAGAGTAGCTATTTGGTCCTTTTTCCGGAGCAAAAGGAGTTCTTCTTCAAAGAACTTTCCGTTCCGGTACAGCTGCTTGAGCCGGATGAGAGAAAACTTTCACGTCCGATTCCGAGGGGGGGGGGAAATAACCTATCTCAATCTTTTTATTGCTAGGCCCATAGCTAACAAACCAACTTCATTACGATCACGGGGTCCATTCAAATATGAAATTCAATCCTGGAGGGATATTATCCCTCATTATTTTTCTGCTCGGGGCTTTGGGGCATTTCGACATAGAGAAATAGCTACTGGAGGAGATGCTATCAGGGAACAACTAGCTGGTCTGAATCTGCAAATTCTGATGGATCGTTCATATATGGAATGGAAGAGATTGGGGAAACAGAAATCGGCCGGAAATGGATGGGGAGATAGAAAAATTCAAAGAAGAAAGGATTTTTCGGTTAGACGCATGAAATTAGCTAAACATTTCCTCCAAACAGATATAGAACCAGAATGGATGGTTTTATGCCCATTGCCAGTTCTTCCTCCTGAACTGAGGCCAATCGTTCAATTAGGTGGAGGTGAACTGATCACTTCAGATCCAAATGAACTTTATCGGAGAGTTATCTATCGGAATAATACTCTTACCGATCTATTAGCAAGAAGTAGATCTACGCCAGGGGGATTAGTTATTTGTCAAAAAAAATTGGTCCAGGAAGCCGTAGATGCACTTCTAGATAATGGCATTCGTGGACAACCAATGAGAGACAGTCATGATAGACCTTATAAATCGTTTTCAGATGTAATCGAAGGCAAAGAAGGAAGATCTCGTGAAAATTTACTTGGTAAACGAGTTGATTATTCAGGTCGTTCTGTCATTGTGGTGGGCCCCTCCCTTCCATTACATCAATGTGGATTACCCCGAGAGATAGCAATAGAGCTTTTTCAAGCATTTGTAATTCGTGGTCTAATTAGACGACATTTTGCTCCCAACTTAAGGGCTGCGAAAAGTATAATTCGAGATAAAGAACCCATTGTATGGGAGGTACTTCAAGGAGTTATGCAAGGACACCCTGTATCGTTAAATCGAGCACCCACCTTGCACAGATTAGGTATACAAGCATTTCAACCTATTTTAGTAGAAGGGCGTGCCATTCGTTTACATCCATTGGTTTGTGGGGGATTTAATGCGGACTTCGACGGGGATCAGATGGCTGTTCATGTACCTTTATCTCTGGAGGCTCAAGCAGAAGCTCGTTTACTTATGTTTTCTCATACAAATCTATTGTCTCCAGCTATTGGAGATCCCATTTCCGTACCAACTCAAGATATGCTTCTTGGACTTTATATATTAACGGTCGGAAATAATCAAGGTATTTATGGAAATAGGTATCACCCATATTACTCTAAATATAATATCTTTTCCTGTAAAAAACCTTCTTTTTATAGTTATGATGATGCGCTCGGGGCTCATTGGCAAAAACGAATTGAATTAGACAGCCCTTTATGGCTTCGGTGGGGGGTAGGTTTACGTATTATTACCTCAGTAGATCGAGAAGCCCCTATCGAGGTTCAATATGAATCTTTGGGTATCTTCCATGAAATTTATGAACATTACCGAATAGGAAAAAATGAAGTAGGAGAAATACTCAGTATATACATTCGGACAACTGTTGGTCGTATTCGTTTCGATCGAGAAATAGAAGAAGCCATACAAGGCTTCTCTCGGGCTTCTGAACACCCGAATAAATCGCTACCAGCTATCATAATATAATGTTTTTAGTCCCATAATCATCTCGTTCATGCGGAAATCAAAATTGAGGAAGCCCTAGGATAACTGGCTCGAACCCATTGTTGGATCTTGCTTACGAAAATGCGGAGGTTTTTCCCTATGGCAGAACGGGCTAAATTGCTTTTTCATAATGAAGCGATGGATAAAACTGCCATGAAACAACTTATTAGCAGATTAATAAATCACTTCGGAATGACATATACATCAAATATTTCGGATCAACTTAAGACTTCAGGTTTCCAACGAGCTACTGATGCGGCTATTTCATTAGGAATTGATGATCTTCTAACAGCACCTTCCAAGGGATGGCTCGTCCAAGATGCGGAACAACAAGGTTCTATTTCGGAAAAACATCATCATTATGGGAATGTACATGCAGTGGAAAAATTACGTCAATCAATTGAGACATGGTATGCTACAAGTGAATATTTGAGACAAGAAATGAATCCTAATTTCAGGATGACCGATCCTTTTAATCCAGTACATATGATGTCATTCTCAGGATCCAGAGGAAGTACATCTCAGGTTCACCAATTAGTAGGTATGAGAGGATTAGTGTCAGATCCTCAAGGACAAATCGTTGATTTACCCATTCAAAGTAATTTCCGCGAAGGACTTTCTTTAACAGAATATATCATTTCCTGTTATGGCGCTCGTAAAGGGGTTGTGGATACTGCTGTACGAACATCGGATGCCGGATACCTCACGCGTAGACTTGTTGAGGTGGTTCAACACATCGTTGTACGTAAAACAGATTGTGGTACTATCCAAGGTATTTTTGTCAATCTCATTCAAGGTCGAGAGAGGATCAAGAATCGAATTGTTCTACAAACACTAATTGGTCGCGTGTTAGCGGACGATGTATATATAGATATGAGATGCATTGCCACGCGTAATCAAGATATTGGGGTTGGACTTGCCCATCAATTAATAACCCTTCGAGCACAACCAATCTATATACGAACCCCTTCGACTTGCAAGAGTCTATCTCGGATCTGCCGATTATGCTATGGTCGTAGTCCTACTCATGGTAACTTGATCGAATTAGGAGAAGCAGTAGGCATCATTGCGGGCCAATCAATTGGAGAGCCAGGAACTCAACTAACACTAAGGACTTTTCATACCGGTGGGGTATTTACAGGTGATATTGCAGAACATGTACGAGCTCCTTTCAACGGAAAAATTGAATTCGATGAAAATTTGGTTTATCCCACGCGTACACGTCATGGGCATCCTGCTTTTATGTGCCATAATAACTTATCCATCACTCTTGATGGTCAAGATCAGGTACATGACTTAACTATTTCACCACAAAGTTTGCTTTTGGTTCAGAATAATCAATATGTGGAATCGGAACAAATTATTGCCGAAGTTCATGCTAGAACATCTCCTTCGAAAGAGAAAGTTCGGAAACATATCTATTCTAACCTAGAGGGAGAAATGCACTGGAGTACCAATGTGTGTCATGCACCTGAATATGTACAGGGTAATGTTCATCTCATACTCAGGACAAGTCATTTATGGGTATTATCGGGGGGTATACACGGATCCAGCGCGGTATCCTTTCCATTTCATAAGGATCAAGATCAAGTAAATGTTCAACTTCCTCTTGCCAAACATGAATTACTTCCGGATTATTCGGTGAATCAAGATCGAATGAAACACAAATCAGTTGACTCGAACTTTTATGGAAAAGAAGAACAAATCTCCAGTTATTCAGAAATTGATCGGGTCATATCCAACGAGCATTGGGATTCTATCTATTCTACCATTTCTTCTGATAATTTCAATATTTCAGGGAAAAAGCAAAGAAATAGATTCTTCGTCCCATTGCGATACGATAAAGAACGGGGAAATAAGGGAATATCTCGTCCCAATCTTATTATTAAAATATCCAGAAATGGTATTTCACAGAGAAATGACATTTTTGCTGTTTCGGATGACCCTCGATACAGAATAAATAGTTCAGGAATTATCAAATATGGGACTATAAAGGTCGATTCGATCGGCAATAAAGAGAATTACCTCGGAGATAAAAGAGCAAGAGGATTCAGATCGAAAGATAAAATGAAAGGAGGTCGCTTTCTTTTCATCCCCGAAGAAGTGCATATCCTATATGAATCTTCGTCTATAATGGTACAAAACAATAGTATTATTCGAGCAGGTACACAAATCACTTGCGATATTGAGAGCCAAGTAGGTGGATTAGTTCGGATAGTAAGAATTAAAAAAAAGATCGAAATGAGAATATTGCCCGGAGATATTTATTTTCCCGGGGAGATACATGGAATATCTCGGCACAACGGCACTTTGATACCACCGGGAAAGATTCTTTTTGATGAATTCCAATCTGAAAATTGGATCTATTTACAATGGATCATACCTCCTAAGGAAAAGCCTTTTGTTCCGGTCCGACCCGTCGTGGAATATGGAATACCTGATGGGCCAGATATAACAGCACCCCTTTCCCTAGATCTATTGAGGGAAGGGGACAACTTGCAAGTTCGAGTTGGTAATTTTCTTCTCTATGGAGATGGTGAACGAATCCAAGTAATTAATGACATAAGTATTCAATTGGTTCGAACTTATTTAGTATTGGATTGGGAGCAAAAAGATTCTATGGAAGAGGCTTATGCCTCTCTTACTGAAGTAAGAACAAATGGGATCGTTAGAAATTTTCTTCAAATTAGCTTGGCGAAATACCCCATCTTGTATATGGGAAAAAGGAAGAATACAGCAGGTTCAAAATCTATGTTTCATAACAAATTGGATCACGCTAATCCCATTTCTTCCAATGAGGAGAGTCAATTACTTAGTCAGCATCAAGGGACTATCCGTGCATTACCTAATGAAAGGGAAGAAGGTGGATCTCTTATGGTCCTGTCACCATCCGATTGTTCCCGAATCGTTTTATCCAAGAGATCTAAACATTATGATATGGTAAATAGATCAATTCAAGATGATTCCATGATGCAAATCATTGAATTGTCGGGTTTCTTGGGTAACTTACATAGTATTGCTAACCGTTCTCCGTCCTCCCATTCGATAACTTATAATAAGTATTATAATATTTCATTAAAGGAACAGCCTATTTTTGGCAATTCCGAAAATACTCTCCGAGTACCAAAATGGTATTTTATGGACGAAAATACGGTAGTTTCTAATTTTGGTCCATGCAGGAACATCATTTCTGATCTATTCAATTCAAATAGGTGCTTTCCCTTATCTAAATTTTGCGAAAACCCATTTCCAGTAGTTAGCCTTGGACAATTGATTCGTGAAAGTGTACGTATATCTGAGGATGAACCACTCCCCGGATCTGGTCAGATTATAGCCGTTCATGAGGAATCCTTAGTAATTAGATTAGCTGAGCTCTATTTGGCTACTCGAAGAGCAACTGTTCATGGTCATTATGGAGAAATTATTAACGAGGGAGATACATTGATAACATTGATATATGAAAGATTCAAATCTGGTGATATAATTCAGGGTCTTCCTAAGGTTGAACAATTGTCAGAGGCTCGTTCTATTAATTCAATATCGATGAATCTAGAAAAAAGTTTTGAGGATTGGAACAGAGATATGACGAGATCTCTCGGGAGCCTCTGGGGGTCGTTCATCAGTTCTAAGATAACCATGGAACAAAGTAGAATTCATTTGGTCAATCAGATTCAAAGGGTTTACCGATCCCAAGGAGTGCAAATTTCTGATAAGCATATAGAGATTATTGTACGCCAAATGACATCGAAAGTGTTAATTTCGGGAGATGGAATGGCTGATGTTTTTTTACCCGGGGAACTAATCGAATTATCGCGAGCACAAAGAATGGATCGGGCCCTGGAAGAGGCGACCTACTATCGAACTATGTTATTGGGAGCAACAAGAGCATCTTTGGATACTCAAAGTTTTATATCAGAAGCGAGTTTTCAAGAAACTGCTCGGGTCTTGGCCAGAGCTGCTCTCCAAGGTCGTATTGATTGGTTGAAAGGTTTGAAAGAGAATGTCATTCTGGGGGGGATAGTACCTGCCGGTACCGGATTCAAACAATCTATTTACCATTCAGGGGAACGGAACGAAATTGATCCGAGAACGGAAAAGAATGAGATATTTAGTGGCAAAGTGAAAGATATTTTCTTTCATCATGAAAAAGTATCTGTTTTCCCTTCCCCATTAGGAGGAATTCTCACAATACATTGAACAACCATTATGCGGACGGAAATAGTGCTGATAACCAAATTTATTGTTATATTGATCATATAATAAGAGTATGAAATGAATAGCTCGATAGAATGAATAACTCGCACCATATATGATACGAATAGGCGATCTCTGAAATGCAATCAATTCCGTCGGAATAATTCCACGTTTAAGCCCATGGTATTTCGTTCTTTCGAGAGAAAAAAAGGGGGGGGGAGAAATGACAAAGAGATATTGGAACATCAATTTGGAAGAGATGATGGAAGCAGGAGTTCATTTCGGTCATCAAGCTAGGAAATGGAATCCCAGAATGGCGCCTTACATTTTTACAGAGCGCAGAGGTATTCATATTATAAATCTGACTCGAACTGCTCGCTTTTTATCAGAAGCTTGTGATTTAGTGTTCGATGCAGCAGGTAAAGGAAAACAATTCCCGATAGTTGGTACGAAATATCAAGCAGCTGATTCAGTAGCATCAGCTGCTATAAAAGCTCGATGTCATTATGTAAATAAAAAATGGCTTGGTGGTATGTTAACCAATTGGTCCACTACAGGAACGAGACCCCGGAAGTTCAAAGATTTGAAGAAAGAACAAGATACGGGACAATCCAATCGACTTCCAAAGAAAGAGGCAGCAATGCTCAAGAGACAATTAGCTCAATTGCAGAAATATTTAGGTGGGATTAAATACATGACAAGTTTGCCCGATATCGTAATAATTGCCGATCAACAAGAAGAATCCACTGCTATTGGGGAATGCATAACTTTAGGTATCCCGACAATTTGCTTAGTTGATACGGATTGTGATCCAGATCTCACGGATATCCCAATTCCAGCCAATGATGATGCTAGAGCTTCAATCCGATTGATCTTGAACAAATTAACGTCATCAATCTGCGAAGGTCATTATAGCTCTATGAAAGGTGAATCAATGAAAAGTTAATTCCTCGTTCTAAAAACCCGGGATCTGGGTATTGACTGAGTTGGCTACTATTTCTAGGTCTCGCAAGAGTGAATTTATTGGGTCGGCTACTATTCCCAAATCTCAGGGAATATATTAAAATCACCATAAATATTCTTATTGAAATGACCATTCCATTTTTCGTGGCCAATATCTTTGATGAAAGTGAGGTAATTGAGAAATTGGTCATTCAACCAAAATCATTTCTTATTGAAGTTAATCTTTGTAAGGGGTAATATGGATATTGTACAATCTTCTATTGACACACTAAATCATTTCTACGAGATATCCGGTGTGGAAGTAGGTCAACATTTCTATTGGCAAATCGGGGGTTTTAAAGTTCATGCACAGGTACTTATAACTTCCTGGGTTGTAATTGCTGTCTTATTAGGTTCAGCTACTATAGCTGTTCGAGATCCACAAACCATTCCGACTGGTGGTCAAAATTTTGTTGAATATGTCCTTGGATTTGTCCGGGACCTGACCAGAACTCAGATTGGGGAAGAAGAATATGGCCCCTGGGTCCCTTTTATCGGAACTATGTTCTTATTTATTCTTGTTTCTAACCGGTCAGGTGCTCTTCTCCCCTGGAAAATAATCCAATTACCTCATGGGGAGCTAGCTGCACCTACAAATGATATTAATACTACTGTTGCTTTAGCTTTGCTCACGTCAGTAGCATATTTCTATGCAGGTCTTGCAAAAAAGGGGTTAGGTTATTTTGGTAAATATATTCAACCAACCCCAGTACTTTTACCGATCAATATATTAGAGGATTTCACGAAACCCTTATCACTTAGTTTTCGACTTTTTGGTAATATATTAGCTGACGAACTGGTAGTTGCTGTTCTTGTTTCTCTAGTACCTCTGGTGGTTCCTATACCTGTGATGTTTCTGGGATTATTTACAAGCGCTATTCAAGCTCTGATCTTTGCAACTTTAGCCGCAGCTTATATAGGTGAATCTATGGAGGGTCATCATTAAATCACTTTCCGATCGGACAGAAGATTTTACGAATCTCGCCCTAACCTATAGATAACTCAAGATGTATGTTAAGAGCGAAAGTGATGTGGAATGTTCTTTGGTATAATTTTTTATAGGATTTCGCTTTCAATGATATATATATATCCCTGTTCTTTTTATTCTTGTTATACCTGTATACCCGGTCAATTGAAGATTCGATTGCTCGGTCATAGTAATAAGAATTATGATCAGTGAACTACTAATTCCATTAATTGGTCAAATCTATCTATTTATATATATATAAATAGATATCTATCCATGTATGCGTGATACAAATGATTAAGATCTCATATAGGGATGTGATATAGAATTACTTATCGAGACGGTACATTACATTCCTTTAGTGAATAAAAATCTGCGTCTATTTTGGATATAAGAAGAAATATTTGTATAGGGGTAGCGCATAAAAAAAAAAAAAAAGTTTTCCTCCATAATCACTTTGATATTTGAATAAGGAACACCTCGAGTTCTTAGTCGTTCCAGCTGAATTGTTATATAATTGAACTATTGGTGAGCAGTCAATAGATGAAATTGCCGCACTATTAACCATTTCTCAACCTTAGTAAGAGGAGATTACCATGAATCCCTTGATTCCTGCTGCTTCCGTTATTGCTGCTGGATTAGCTGTAGGCCTCGCTTCTATCGGACCTGGTGTTGGTCAAGGCACTGCTGCGGGCCAAGCCGTAGAGGGTATTGCGAGACAACCAGAAGCAGAGGGTAAAATACGAGGTACCTTACTGTTAAGTTTAGCTTTTATGGAAGCTCTAACTATTTATGGACTAGTTGTAGCGTTAGCACTTCTATTTGCAAATCCCTTTGTTTGATCCCGTAATCGCTGAAAGATCTGTACCCCTTGTCATTATCGTTATTATTACCCTCTCCAAATAATTTCTTTGTTCAGTCGATCTTTTTAGGGAGGGGCTGATCCAAGGAATAAAGATCAGTTCTCTCCCTATACCTAGTTTAGCCGGAAATATTCCTGACAGGAAGTGGAACGAACAAAGTATTTTATACTACCCCTATAAACACGGGACCTGGGACTGAATAGGTCCCCCGAAATATCCCTATCTGGAACTGGAACAGGAGATAGAGTTGAGTGAGAGAAGAATTCTGTAAAACTTTAATAGCCCTATCTATAAGGGGAGAGCATATGATAAATGGGACTGATTTTTCCTTTTCCTTGGGTTATTGGTCTCCTGCTGGAGGTTTCGGGTTGAATACCAATATTTTAGGAACAAATCTAATAAATCTAAGCGTGGTGCTCGGTGTACTGATCTATTTCGGAAAGGGAGTGTGTGCGAGTTGTTTATTTGAATAATATGGTTGAATCCAACCAGCTGCACGATAGTAAAGTGCATGATCTCAACGAATTACTTCTAAATGGAGAATATGGAAGAACTATAGCATTTCGTAATTGATCGGGAAATGAACTTTTAGTTTCCACTAATCGATAAGAGAAGACATTGAAATGGTTAAAGCTAAACTGCTCGAAGTCCAAGCACAACTGGGTACTCTTTCCACCACTGTGTCAATATGAGATGGGTTAAAAAGGCATAGTTGGAGATTGATCCGATATATAACATTCATATCAATGGAATTATTTGATCCATCCACTGATGGAAATGGTCATAATCTCCTATCCAATTTTGGGTTAAATGCTGAACCGACAACCTACGCAGAAAAAAATGATTATTTGAAAAAAGGAAAAAAGGAGAAATACGAATGAAAGAGGAAGGAAAAAAGAGAGAATAAGAAGAAAGAGAAGAAGGAAAAGGAAAGAACAACTTTGCCGACAATTGAAAATTCCTCTGGTCGGAGGAGCCCTCTAGATTCTATCTAAATTTTACAGAATATGAACGGAAAGGGCAGGCTCGGTAAAAAAAGGAGATCGATATGCCAGAACTGAGCGGGAGAGCCGAATGAATCGAAAGGTTCATGTTCGGTTTGGGAAGAGATCATGAATTCGTGAAATTCATGGATAGATGATCTACTTTCATTAAGTAATTTATTAGATGACCGTAAACAGAAAATATTGAGTACTATTCGTGATTCGGAAGAGCTATACAAGGGAGCTACCGATCAGCTCGAAAAAGCTCGGGCTCGCTTACGAGAAGTAGAAATGAGAGCGGATGAGATCCAGGTAAATGGATACTCTCAAATAGAACGAGAAAAAGAGGATCTGATCAATGCTGCTCATGAAAATTTGGAACGATTAGAGGATTCTAAAAACGAGACCGTTAACTTCGAACAACAAAGAGCAATTGACCAGGTCCGACAACAAATTTCTCGCCAAGCTTTACGAAGAGCTTTGGGAACTCTGAATAGTCGTTTGAATAACGAGTTACATTTACGTACGATCGATCATAATATCAGCATGCTTAGAGCCATGAAAAAACACAACTGATTAGCCTTTATTTTATAGGTCTCATTTTTCAGAAGATAATTAATAGACGCTAATGGTAACCATTCGACCCGACGAAATTAGTAGTATTATCCGTAAACAGATCAAGCAATATAACCAAGAAGTAGAAGTTGTTAATATTGGCATCGTACTTCAAGTAGGAGATGGTATTGCTCGTATCCATGGTCTTGATGAAGTAATGGCAGGTGAATTAGTGGAATTTGAGGATGGTACAGTAGGCATTGCTCTGAATCTAGAATCAAATAATGTTGGAGCTGTATTAATGGGTGATGGTTTGATGATACAAGAAGGCAGTTCCGTAAGAGCAACTGGAAAAATTGCTCAGATACCAGTAAGTGATGCTTATTCAGGTCGTGTTGTAAATGCTCTAGCTCAACCTATTGATGGCAGAGGTAAAATTACAGCTTCCGAATCTAGATCGATCGAATCTCCTGCTCCAGGTATTATTTCAAGACGTTCCGTATATGAACCTCTTCAAACGGGGCTTATTGCTATTGATTCCATGATCCCTATAGGGCGCGGTCAGCGAGAATTAATTATTGGAGACAGGCAGACAGGTAAAACAGCAGTAGCTACAGATACCATTATAAATCAAAAGGGCCAAGATGTAATATGTGTCTATGTAGCTATTGGTCAAAAGGCCTCTTCCGTGGCTCAGGTAGTTAATACATTCCAAGAACGTAGCGCAATGGAATACACCATTGTGGTGGCGGAAACTGCAGATTCTCCCGCTACATTACAATATCTCGCTCCTTATACAGGGGCAGCTCTAGCCGAATACTTCATGTATAATGAACAACATACTTTAATAATTTATGATGATCTTTCCAAACAGGCACGAGCTTATCGACAAATGTCTCTTCTATTGAGAAGACCACCTGGTCGGGAAGCTTATCCAGGAGATGTTTTCTATTTGCATTCTCGTCTTTTGGAAAGAGCAGCTAAATTAAGTTCTCAGTTAGGTGAAGGGAGCATGACTGCTTTACCGATAGTCGAAACCCAAGCAGGGGATGTTTCGGCTTATATTCCCACTAATGTAATTTCTATTACCGATGGACAAATATTCTTATCGGCTGATCTATTTAATGCCGGGATCAGACCCGCAATTAATGTGGGTATTTCTGTATCTAGAGTAGGATCCGCAGCTCAGATTAAAGCTATGAAACAAGTAGCTGGAAAATTGAAATTAGAGTTAGCTCAATTTGCAGAGTTAGAAGCCTTTGCACAATTCGCTTCTGATCTTGATAGAGCTACTCAAAATCAATTGGCAAGAGGTCAACGATTACGTGAGTTGCTCAAACAATCTCAATCAGCTCCCTTGACAGTGGAAGAACAAATAGCTACTATTTATGCTGGAGCAAATGGATATCTAGATATATTAGAGATCGTACAGGTGAGAAAATTTCTCGTTCAGTTACGCGAGTATTTAATAACTAATAAACCTCAGTTTGGAGAAATTATACGCTCTACTAGGGCATTCACGGAACAAGCAGAAGCCCTTTTGAAAGAGGCTATTCAGGAACATATCGAACTTTTTTTACTTCGAGAACAGAAATGAATATTAGACATTTTAGTGGGGCCGTTCCGGGCAAGGAGAAGAGTTGAAGAACGTATTTCAGTACATTTCTGAGCGCAGCAATTGGAGCAATTGAGAAAGATTACGTCCAATAGGATTTGAACCTATACCGGAGGTTTAGAAGACCCCTGTCCTATCCATTAGACGATGGACGCTTTTTGTTCTTCTCCTTTCTTTTTTTTTTTTTACCTTGTTTTTTCTTACCCGTAAGGGATACTTTATCGTGGACAAATTCATCCGTCCACGATGGGATTCTGTAAAGAATAGAGTATATGTCATATGGAAATGGAAAATTCATTTCGAATGAGAAATTGTCCACGGAAACAATTGATATATCTTGAATAAGTAATATGAGCGGGTAGCGGGAATCGAACCCGCATCGTTAGCTTGGAAGGCTAGGGGTTATAGTCGGCGTTAATTCCCAATCTTCAACACCTCTAATTCAGAACCGAACGTGAAAGTTTCGTTTCATTCGGCTCCTTCATGGGGGATAGAGTGAAAGGGATATGAAGAAGAGGAATACTTAGATCAAATCTTTAGGAAAAAAGATTGAATCCGGATCTTATTTCTGTTCCTCCTATCCTCTCTCTTTTATCCTCTCCTTTCCCATCAAATCTGAATTGTTCTATGAATTGAATCCATAACATCTATGTTAGTTCTCATACGTGAATGGACCTGAAATGTGAAATACCTACTCACTTCATAGATGATCCTTCTAGAAAGAGAAAATTGGAAAGCTTCAATATTTCAATAAAAAAATCTTTCTAGTTACCTCGTTCTCTATTTCTACTGGCTCCAATCTTCAGGAAAAGAGTTCCCACCGAGCTCGAACAAAATGCCGGTGACCTCAGTAAACTAAAGTCATCGTTCTATAGCTATTTGGCTCCAACTTATTTTCCCTGTAAGTTGAAGATCTAGTTACGATGAAGAAAAGAGATATCTCTGGATTTCCATCCATGGATTTGTGACTGATCAAATTAAATAGATCGATCTAATCCCGAAAACATTCTGCTTCGCCGTCTTGGAATTGAAAGTGCGTTATTTTCTCTCATTCCACCCGAATTACGAGAATGTATGCTATTCCTAGCCACGGCATTGATAGGAAAGGATTTGAACCCATCTAGAAATAAAGCTATCGATCGGAACATGGATCGAATTGAAAGATCCTTCAACTATTCAAGTTGGTAATGGAACGAATCACACTTTTACCACTAAACTATACCCGCCACAATTCAATTGTAACATACGGATCGATCTTTTGTCCAACGGGAAGGAGTTCTTAATCTCTAATGGAAGTCCCTATCATTCCATCCCTGGATCTCCACCCCCGGAGATTCAATACTTGATAAAATAGTATTTCATTCTCGGAGATGGCTTATTGTAATTACAAGTTACCTTTGCGAACTGCTAATAAGGCTATTACTAATGGACCTGATATGACTATCAGGGTCAGAACAGTAAGCTGTGCAAGAACCTCTAGATTCATTCTGTTTCAACCCCTTAGATTCTATCGAATTGATAAATGAATAAAATTTTGTCAAGATCAATCACTTTCCACAATCCTTTTTCTTCTTTCTATTTTATCTCTCTTTCCATCTTTTTATTCTGGATCCCATGGGATCTGTTCAGTTAAAATCAGGAACATCCATAGCTATAGCCCCAAGCAGCGGAGATCGTTAAAATAAATAAAAGCCTACTCATGAGAGAGCCCATTCATGTACCAAAATATCCATAGAATTTGGAGAAAGCCCGATACTAGAAAAAAAAAAAAAAAAAAAAATGGACTAATCCGTTTAACTCTTCTATTTAAAGAATGATTGGAGAGGGAATGAAGAGATGACATCGATATCAGAGAGTCAAATTTCGATAGCTCTTATTGCTGCTTTGACAACAAGTATTTTAACTTTCAGACTAGGTGAAGCACTGTATCAATGATTCGTTCGATTCTTCTTACTTATAGATTCTTACTTATAGAAAAGAAGGGCCTGGCCAGCCAGATACTGGCCAGGACAGGTAAAGTGAAGAATCATTTCGGACGAAATGAACAAGACTATTTTCTCTTCGGAAATGTTGGTCCTTATCCGAAAAATTGCTATATCGATCATATTACTGATACAATTTGTACATACTTATATGGTATAGATCTTCACTCTAGTATCGTGCTAAGCACAAACTGCTTTTTCATAATTCGGAGAGATGGCTGAGCGGACCAAAGCGGTGGATTGCTAATCCATTGTACGAGCTATTCGTACCGAGGGTTCGAATCCCTCTCTCTCCGTTCAATAACTTGAGATTCATCCTACAAATCAGCAGATTCCGGATCTTCCTATGGAAGAGATAGATTTTAAATCTCTCCGGAAGAAGAAAAAGAATTATTCTTTACGTCCAGGATTACGTCCAGGATCGTTCGATAGAAATCCAAAAATAAAGAGAGAAACGAAAAATATCACTACTGTGTAAACGAACAACTTAAGAGTAAACATTACGTAATCTCCGGGATCATTATTAGAAGTGTAACAAAATAGATCGTCAATCTTCGTACCACATATTTATACTTTAATACCAAGGAATAATATTCTATTATGAATAACGGAATTGTTTGGATCTACAAGTCATGTGTGAAGATCAATTTGAAAGAAGATGGATAATTTCATTCCTTGTTCTTAAACTTTTTGTTCTTTCCTCTCTCTTCCCCACTTGGGATTGAATGGAAAGATAGGGATTTGAATCCTTATTTACCTAACTGTTTTTGGGTTGGAACAAATTCGGGACTGTTGCAATCAACCGCTCTGCCATTTATCCGAAGAGTTCTCAAGTAATAAAATAAATAGTAATAAAATAAATAGACTCAATTGTTCAACAGAGAAAAATTATGGAAAGAAATAGATTGTGAATTCTCATTTATACTCGTTCTATTCCATAGATGTAACGGATATTTCTCCAATGGGAATATGTCGTTTACATAAAGATAAAAAATAGCTCGAACCGGGCTTGCGATGAGATTTAAATCGACTAAGATGAATACAAGGGTTTCTAATTCAGAAAGATTTAGATCTGGTATCGTTGGGAGGGAACCAGAAGAGAACCTCTGCCCCACAAAATGAGCAGAACAAAAGAGTGGGGGTGATAAAAGAACCTCTTAATCAATGATGGCAATCCAAGAATTTTTACTATATGGGAACTATTGAACCATGATTCGTTTTGAATCGAATGAATTTTTCATTTTTCTTTGTAAAGGATTGAAACTTTAAAATATTATCGGAAACTTACAGCAGCTTGCCAAACAAAGGCTAAGAGAAAAAAGAACACAGGGATAATTGGCATTACATCTACAACTGGATCAAAAATAGCATAAGCCTCGGGTAATTTGGCCAGAAATAGATCATTCAAATGAAGGGCATCATCTAGACAGATATTAGACATAGCTGGCATTTATATTCTCCGATTTATATTCTTTATATTCAAACATTATGTAATATGACGCCCCAAAAAGCATCTCGTCGATCAATTGAAGCTATTCGGCGAGTCTGATTATAGATCTTTCGGGTCGGAAGAGATCGTTTTTTACAAAATATTTTACCTGATTCGATAGATAATGACCAATGAAATAGATATTTTTTTTTTTTTTTTTTTCTATTATGCTTAATCCTATCAATAACCTATTGGATCATTTTCCCGATTGATACGAACCTATTTTTATTTGATCCAAACACTCTGTTTAATAGGTTGACGAAATACTGAATATTAGTATTCACTAGCACATATACGAATGCGGAGCATCGGATGGAAATGGGGCGTGGCCAAGCGGTAAGGCAGCGGGTTTTGGTCCTGTTATTCGGAGGTTCGAATCCTTCCGTCCCAGACTCATTTTATTGAAACAAATATTGCTATCTCTTTGTCGAAAGAGAAAGGATAAGTAGATAAATGGTAAATCCGATGAAATCGGATCTTCACTTTTGATTTCTCATCATTGCATATACGATACTTATAAAAAGGGAATGTGTCTCCCATGAGACAGACATGGCAAGGGATATCTCTGTGATGTAGGGTGGGAACACAGATCAATTTGAGAGAAAATCTGATCCATGAGATTAGCCTATTGGATGTATGCTGGTCCTGCTCATATTGGAACCTTACGAGTAGCTAGTTCTTTTAAAAATGTCCATGCCATTATGCATGCTCCTCTAGGAGATGATTATTTCAATGTAATGCGTTCTATGTTAGAACGCGAAAGAGATTTTGCTCCTGTAACTATTAGTATAGTAGATCGCCACGTACTAGCACGTGGATCTCGAGAAAAAGTTGTTGAGAATATTCTCCGAAAAGATAAAGAGGAACGTCCCGATCTGATCATATTGACGCCTACATGTACCTCTAGTATCTTGCAAGAGGATTTGCAAAACTTCGCGAACAAAGCATCCAGAATTTCTGATTCCGACGTAATTTTTGCAAATATAGATCATTATCGAGTGAACGAACTTCAGGCGGCAGATAGAACTTTGGAACAAGTGGTTAAATATTATTTGGATAGATCTCACGGACAAGAAACATTGGATCAATCCGTAACAGATGTACCTTCTGCAAATATAATTGGGATTCTCACATTGGGCTTTCACAATCAACATGATTGCCGTGAATTGAGACGTTTATTAAGAGATCTGGACATCAAGATTAATCAAGTGATTCCTGAAGGAGGATCTGTAAAAGACCTTATAAATCTACCAAGAGCTTGGTTCAATTTAGTTCCTTATCGTGAAGTGGGCTTAATGACAGCGATGTATCTGGAGAATGAATTCGGAATGCCTTATGTATCCACAACTCCCATGGGAGCTGTAGATATGGCCGAATGCATCCAACAGATCCATAGAAATGTTAATACCTCGGCTCCCATTTCATCGAATAAAAAGGTTGATTACGAACCCTACATTGATGGACAAACCCGATTTGTTTCCCGAGCTGCTCGGTTCTCGAGATCTATCGATTGTCAGAATTTGACGGGGAAAGAAACAGTCGTTTTCGGCGATGCAACCCATGCTGCTTCAATTACTAAGATATCTATTCGAGAGATGGGAATTCGTGTGAGTTGTACAGGTACTTATTGTAAACATGATGCAGAATGGTTCAAAGAGCAAATTCAAGATTTCTGTGATAAAATACTCATCACAGATGATCATACTGAAGTGGGAGATATGATCGCTCGTGTAGAACCATCTGCAATATTTGGTACTCAAATGGAACGTCATATTGGTAAACGTCTCGATATTCCTTGTGGAGTTATTTCTTCACCAGTTCATATCCAAAGTTTTCCTTTGGGGTATCGGCCCTTTCTGGGTTACGAAGGTACTAATCAAATAGCTGATCCAGTTTATAACTCATTCGCCCTGGGTATGGAAGATCATCTTCTAGATATTTTTGGTGGTCATGATACTAAGGAAATAATGACTAGATCACTATCCACGGGTATAGGCCTGATTTGGGATCCTGAAAGTCGACGAGAACTAAGTAAAATTCCCCACTTTGTTAGGAACAAAGTCGAAAGAAATATCGAGAAATTCGCACAACAAAAGGGCATTGTGAACATTACTACCGAAGTAATCTATGCAGCCAGAGAAGTGTTAGGTATCTAGCTAGGATGATTAATTTATGTCATTCCGTAAATCTATTCCATTTGTACTTGTACAAGAAATTTATTCTATTTATCCAATAGGAGTGAATCGAATTCGATCCCTGTTCCTATCGTATCAATTTCATTAATGACTATTCATAATTATATATGAATTTTTAGATCAGGAATCTTATGGTAAAACTTCGTTTAAAACGATGTGGTAGAAAGCAACGTGCGACTTGAACGACATGATCGGTTCCGTGGATTAAGATATCCACCATTTCATATCCGAATGGAGATGCTCGTAGTTCAACATTTTTTCATTTTATTCCTGCTTTTCTTTGGGAGAAAAAAAAAAAAAAAAAAAAAATAGGGGAAAGAAAAGGAAAATATAAATATTACATGACGGAGCTTGAGCAGTAAGTATTAATTCATTCATTGATCAGGGGACAGAATCTAAGGTCAGTGTAGATAAATGAGCTATAACGACTTTGTAAGTCCACATTGATTTACGAAATCAGAATGGTTGAATCGGAACAGGTAAACAATTACCGATTATGATGGGTAGGAATATTTCAATAATAAATAGATTCGATCATATAAGGATCAATCATTCATATGATTGCTCAACGTGGACAAATAGCAAAATGTACGTTGCTGTCATTCTAAAAAGATTGGAGACCACCGAAGCAAGATAAGGCTCAGACCTAATGATTAAAAGATGATCGATCTCAGAACAAGAAAATCCTATTTTATGATTGTTCAAACGATTCGATAAAAATGAGAGATCGAGATAGATTAAACATGAAAAAAAAAAAAAAAATAGGGGAAAGACGGCTCAAAAAGTGGAGGAATAGGATTTTATGATGGTTGAGCATTACCTAAGCATACTTGAGCTATGAGTATGAATTATTTCTTTTTTTTTTTTTCCTTTTTGAGAAGGAAAAGTACTAAGTTCATATAGCCTATCTATCTATATAGATAGATAGACATAGATCTATAGTAGAAAGATATATGAATCTTATCAAAATTATTATTGCTCGAGCCGTATGAGGAAAAAGCTTCATATACGTTTTCCAGGGGGGGGGATTATAGCCTACCTATCCCAATTAGCTACTTATCGAATTGTTGCAATTAACGTTGAATCTCGAAGAGAAGGAAAAGCTCTTCAGGAAGTGGGTTTTTACGATCCAATGAAGGATCAAACTTATTCAAATGTTCCTGCTATTCTACATTTTCTTGAGAAAGGGGCTCAACCTACAGAAACCGTTCATGATATTTCGGAGAAGGCAGGGATATTTCAAAAATTTCAGACCAATCTTTAGGGAAAGGAATGGATCCAATATTTAGCTTTGTGCAATTGTTTTTTCACCATCCATTTCTATTTTTTGTATTATATATTCATTTAGTCATTCCTGTTCCCATGCGATCTTATATGAAGATGACGAATATGAAAATCTTTTTATCTAGATGGATGAAAGATTGAGTTGATAGAGAGAATAATTAGATCGATAAAATGAGGAGCTTCCAAAATTTTAATTTTGGAGCTCCTTATTCTGTACAAATTTTCATAATGAACGGGACGGTCTAATTCGTTGTCCTTATTGTGAATAAGCCCAAGCCAAGATCTCTTCTCAATGCGCCCGTCCTGCTAATCCAACAATTAATTTCTCTACAACATTCCGGGATTGACAATGATATATTGTGCCGATATAATCCGTTCATATGGAAATATAGATCCTTCCTTCTTGGGTTCACCAGTTCGTTAATGGTTCTTCCAAATTTTAATGATGATTTGGTCGACGGATCAAAAATAACCCCATTTGGATAAATGGCTTGATCCGTAAATGGTAGATAAAAATCTACGTATATATAGATACATATGAATGAACGAGTTAATCATTAACCTAGACATTCACATAGGTTTTTGTTTCCCTCATTCAACGATTATTCAATTTATTTTCTTTCGTATTTGATATTTGAGAACTTCGTATTTATTTTATAACTCCGTATTCGACTTCGATCACATCTATATCCTAATATGGGTTGCTAACTCAATGGCAGAGTACTCGGCTTTTAAGTGCGACTAATATCTTTTACACATTTATATGGAGTAACAAATTCGTCCATACTTTCGGTAAAGTTGTGAGACTATGACTGATCCTGGAAGGGAAATGAATGGAAAAAACAGCATGTCGTTCAAATAAATGATCTTGATGAGACTTGATCTGATCGTATCCGATCAGAACCAAATCTCATCCAAGGAATCAAATGGATGGGAAACGTATATCATATGCATAGATGGATGTGTGATATGCTCATCCATTTCAATGTGATAATTGTGAAATAGGATTGAATCAATTCGCGGTTAAGTCAGGTGAGTCAATGGATAGAGCTAAATGACCTAAATCATAGGGAAAACCAGAGGAACGAGCTTCTGTTCTTCATTTAGATGAGGAATCCCCTTTACTGATCAGGAGTTAAGAGCATATCAGTGTCCATCTATATGGGGGAGGTTTTTCTTATGAATACGATTAGGGATTTATCCGCCCAGAATGAGTCCTAAGTACTCGAGTACGAATGTGTAGGAGAAATGGTATACTGACCGTGTCAATTCATTCCAAAGTCAGGAGAGCGATCAGGTCGCTAAGAGAAAGGATTTTCATTATCTCTCATGTGAGATTTTTAGATAGAAGATCCCTTGAATAGGATCTCTATCTCTCAGATGGATCATTATCTATCTTGTCTTGACCGGATGGATCGCACTATGTATTATTTTGTAACCCAAGAGGTCACTCTCATGAGGGCCATAGCCGAGGTTTTATTGAAAATGGATAAGTTTCGAAGAAATGGAAAGGAAGATACATTCCGGCAGCGGCGTTTTCTATATCCACTCCTTTTTCAAGAAAATCTTTACGCAATTGCTTATGATCATTATTTAAGTAGATCCAGTTCCTTCGAATCGATGGAAAATTCAAGTTACAATGATCGATTCAGTTTCCTAACTGTAAAACGTTTAATTAGTCGGATACGCCAACAGAATGGTTCAATTGTTTCATTTGGAAATTACAACCAAAATAAATTAGTTGGTCACAACAGGAATTTCTATTCCGAATTGGTACTAGAAGGTTTGACAGTGGTTCTAGAAGTTACCTTCTCAATCCAATCGAAACATTATCTAGAAGGAATGAATGAATGGAATAGTTTCCGGTCCATCCATTCCATATTACCTTTTATGGAAGACAAAATTCCACATTCCAATTTTCTCTTAGATATACGAATACCCCACTCTACTCATCCGGAAATTTTGGTTCGAACTTTTCGTTACTGGATCCAAGATGCTCCTTCTTTACACTCATTACGATCTGTTCTCCACGAACATCGAAATCTTATTCTTTCGGAGAATTTGGATCAATTGATTCTCATCGCTTCGAAAGAAAAGACAAGGTTATCCCTGTTCCTGTGGAATTATTATGTCTATGAATGTGAATCTCTTTTAGTTCCCCTTTGTAAACGATTTTCTTATTCACGATCATTGTCCTATGGAGCTTTTCTAGAGCGAACTACTTTTTATAGAAAGATCGAGCATATTGTCATATTTTCTCATAAATCTATTAAAGATTTGAAAAAAAGTATCTGGTTTTTGAAGGATCCTTCCATTCATTATGTGAAAGATAGAGAAAGATTTCTTATAGCTCTGAGGGGTACTTACCTTCTAGTGAAAAAATGGAGATATCATCTTACAAATTTTTGGCAGTGTCATTTTCATCTCCGGTCCCAACCATATCGGATATCTATCGATGAATTATCCAAGAATTGTTTTTCTTTCCTGGGCTATTTATTTAGCGTCCAAATGAATACTTTCGTGGTTAAGATAAAAATGCTGGATGATTCATTCATTACTGATCCCATTACCAAGGAATTCGATCCAATAGCTCCAACTACGCTTTTGATTGGATATTTAGCTAAAGAAAGGTTTTGTGATATCTCAGGGCGCCCAACTGGTAGATTGGCCTGGACTGGTCTAACAGATGACAATATCCTCCATCGATTTGATCGAATTTGGAGAAACATCTTACATTATTACAGTGGATCCTCAAAGAAAGATGGTTTATATCGTATGAAGTATATACTTCGACTTCCATGTGCTAAAACTTTAGCCTGTAAACATAAAAGTGCGATACGCGTAGTTCGGGAAAGATTCGGTTCAGAACTATTCACGAAATCATCTCCAAAAGAACGAGAATTGATATCTTTGTCTTTCTCAAAGACCCGTTCACAGAGAGAACGAATTTGGCATTCAGATATTCTCCAAAGAAATCCTTTTTGTTAATTCCTGGCGGAATAAACAAAATCTACAAGTAGAAACCCCATTCGACCGATGAAATGTTCATTGAGCAATTGCCAGAATAGAATCGATCCACAATCTATTTTTTTTTTTCGGGAATTAAGATGATTACGAAATATATACATAGAGAAAGCCGTGTGCAATGAAAATTGCAAGCACGGTTTGGGGAGAGATTTTTTCCTCCTATTGAAGGAGGAGATCATCCACTCCATCCGACGAGTTCCGGGTTCGAGTCCCGGGCAACCCAGATGGATCGGATCCAATTCCCATAGGTATCTCTAGCTACTTTTTCCTTGGATCCAATCGAATTGATCTTCATATTCTTATTCACGAGAAATAAAATCTCACACCGAATTCATCTCAAGGGTTCATTCCATTTCTAAATTGCATTGCACTTTACCGCAGTGAATAATTTATTATTAATGGATTATTTTCATTCCAATCTACTATTTATGAAATTGTAAATAAGGAATGTGACGAAATAGATAATATGTATATATATATATATATATACGAAATCTATGGCATCTATGAGGTACATAAATTGAAAATTTCAGATAGATCAATATCTCTTTTAATATTCCCTTATTTGTAAATTACTATACTGAATTGATCTAGAACCTCGGTTGACATAGATATATGAGTCATACTATACTGTTAAATAACAAGCTTCATATGTATGCTTGGGAGCTTCTGATAATTCCATAAACCGAGTTTAACCAACCATGACTGCAATTTTAGAAAGACGCGAAAGCGCAAGCCTATGGGGTCGCTTCTGCGACTGGATTACTAGCACTGAAAACCGTCTTTACATCGGATGGTTCGGTGTTTTGATGATCCCTACCCTATTGACCGCAACTTCTGTATTCATCATCGCTTTCATCGCGGCTCCCCCAGTAGATATTGATGGTATTCGTGAGCCTGTTTCCGGTTCTCTTCTTTATGGAAATAATATTATCTCCGGTGCTATTATTCCCACCTCTGCGGCTATTGGTTTACACCTTTATCCTATTTGGGAAGCAGCTTCCGTCGATGAATGGCTATACAACGGTGGTCCCTACGAGCTAATTGTTCTGCATTTCTTACTTGGTGTAGCTTGCTACATGGGTCGTGAGTGGGAACTTAGCTTCCGTCTAGGTATGCGCCCTTGGATTGCTGTTGCATATTCAGCTCCTGTCGCAGCTGCTACTGCTGTTTTCTTGATCTACCCCATTGGTCAAGGGAGCTTCTCCGACGGTATGCCTCTAGGAATATCTGGTACTTTCAACTTCATGATCGTATTCCAGGCTGAGCACAACATTCTTATGCATCCATTCCACATGTTAGGTGTAGCTGGCGTATTCGGCGGCTCTCTATTCAGTGCTATGCATGGTTCTTTGGTAACCTCCAGTTTGATCAGGGAAACTACCGAGAATGAGTCTGCTAATGCGGGTTACAAATTTGGTCAAGAGGGAGAAACCTACAATATCGTAGCTGCTCATGGTTATTTTGGCCGATTGATCTTCCAATATGCTAGTTTTAACAACTCTCGCTCTTTACATTTCTTCTTAGCTGTTTGGCCCGTAGTGGGTATCTGGTTTACTGCTCTGGGTATTAGCACTATGGCTTTCAACTTAAATGGATTCAATTTCAATCAATCTGTAGTTGACGGTCAAGGTCGTGTAATTAACACTTGGGCTGATATCATCAATCGCGCGAATCTTGGTATGGAAGTTATGCACGAACGTAACGCTCACAATTTCCCTCTAGATTTGGCCGCTGCCGAAGTGACCTTTATAGATGGATAA